GATAAAGGATGGGTTTCCAAAACCCCATCCCCCGTCTGTTTGGGGAAAGACTAGGATTTTTGGTCCATCTCAAACTAGGATTTTTAGTCCATCTCAAACTAGGATTTTTAGTCCATCTCATTCACATTCGAGTTCTTCAGGGTTCTTTTTGGTGGAAAGAACGGGGTCGGGAGACTTATTCCAAAGAAAAGATGCAAGACGACTTCTGTTCCGAACGCCTCGCGGGGATTTGAACCTCCGTACTACGCATTACTCCATTTCGTGTCTGGTGTGCCTACCCTCGTTTCGAAGCAAGGGAGCGTGATGGAATTCTGTGAACCAATTTAATTGTACAAATATTTATCCAGTCCTGTCAACCGCTTCACTAGATTTTCATTTCTCTTTCGCCGGATTTACTAACTGGGAGACTCTACCGAGATTGAAACCAAATTAACAAACCTTTTCAATTTCTCATTGATTCTTCGGAGAGTGGTAAGGTTCCAGTTCATACTGGCTATGAACAAGGGTTCGATTCTAGCCCCGCTCGCAATCAGTCATCCCTGAAATGAAGCAGTGTTCGATTCCCTCCTCGTACAGAGACTCTTTTTTCTATACGGCCGGACAAGCCCACGCTTGTCTCGCAAGCAAGTCTTTTCATCAATATGGGAAAATAATACCATAGGAATAGACAAGAAAAAAAAGGGAGGGCATTCTCCTTTTGACTAACGGTTGGATGTAACGGCGTGGGTTTTTACTTCGCAACTCCAGCTGTGCACTGCGCGGAAATAGTTATATCTCCTCCGGAATAGACAGGGGATCATTTTCCTAGCAAGTGATTTTGGGCGCGAAGAGACAAGTACAAGCTAGATAGGAGAATGACAGGATCAATTACCGAAGAAGATATAACTATTTCGTAAGTTGCATAGACGAACTAGTTGGGATAGCAGAACCGGCTTTTACTTTTAATACACATCATTTGGGAAAGAAAGGAAGTTTTGTATCACAATTGGAAGTGGGTCTAAAAGGTCTAAAAAAACGTATTCCGTGTGATTTCGATAATGGGATCTATGAATATACCCAATAGGGTTGATGCTAGTACACGAACGAGCATAGCTATTTCAAGAGAACTTTTCGAAATTGGAATTGATGGAGAAACTAATGTATTTTGTCTAGAAGTTATGGGTGTGTTGCTCCTCCCATTATTCCCAGTGAACATTAATTTAATTATTTTTAGATAGTAATAGATGGAAATGACACTTGTGACAAGCGCCACCGGAACTGATGGATACGAACCTGCTTTCCATCCATGCCAAAAGAGATAGAGTTTACCAAAAAAACCGGATGGCGGAGGGATACCCCCTAGGGATGGTGAACGTAAAACCGGAGAGAATGTTAGGACAGGATCCTTCATGTATAATCCCGCGTAATCCCTGATATTATCAGTTCCAGTTCGTAAACCAAATGGGATGATACGAGCAAAAGTTCCCAAATTCATGAGTATATAGATAAACGTATAAGTTATCATACTTGCGTAACCGTTTTCCGAGTCTGCAGCAAGTACCCCAATCATGATATATCCAATTTGGCTTATAGAGGGATAAGCTAGCATACGTTTTACGCTTTTTTGAGTAACGGCAATTAGATTTCCTAATATCATGCTAAAAGTAGCTAATAATCCCACCGCGATATGCCACTCATTGGATAAGTATGGAAAAATTAAACCGAAGAGCCGTGTAAATGAAGCTGGAGCTGCTACTTTAGAGGTAACGGAGAAAAAAGCAACGACTGGTGTAGGAGAGTCAGAGTCGAAAAGAAGATTTTCGATCTTTCCGCTCATTCAGAACCGTGCGTGAAATTCTCACCTCACACGGCTCCTGATTCGAAAGAGCTTCATAACTGGTATTGCTCCCAGAACCTTCCTCGTGTATGTCTCAAATCCAGTTTTCCTCAAATAATCCATAATCACTCGATGCGAAGAGTAGTTGTTAACTTCTCGAGGAATCCCTCATCGTTTGTTTCCATTTCCCGACAGGAGTTTCGTCTCAGATTCCTTATTGCTTGCTTGTCCCTCTTTCGAAGAAAAAAGAGGGATTTCTTCGAGGGAATCCTTTCAACAACTATTGATAGGCACATGCGACAGTCGGGAGGGACAAATTCCGACTTTCTTCGTTCCCGATGGGCACACACTAAAAAAACAAGGTATCATCTTAGAGTGATTTATTAAATTGAATAATCTTTTTGTTTTTTTTTTCTAATTACGAGTTTCCGAAGGAACGAATTCGTAATTAATTCCAGTAATTTCCAGATTTTCTACCTTACAAA